TTCATAATGTTCCTCGCCAACGATCCGAGGTTGGAGCATAGTTGACGTTGAATCTAAGGGATCCACTGCTGGATAGATACCTTTGGCGGCTAATCCTCTTGACAGTACGGTAGTGGCGTCTAAATGTGCAAATGTCGTGGCAGGAGCGGGATCGGTCAAATCGTCTGCAGGTACATAAACTGCTTGAATCGAAGTTATGGACCCTTCTTTTGTAGAAGTAATTCTTTCCTGTAATGAGCCCATTTCGGTACTAAGAGTAGGTTGATAGCCCACAGCAGAAGGCATTCTACCCAATAAGGCGGATACTTCAGATCCTGCTTGTACGAAACGGAAGATATTGTCGATAAATAGAAGTACGTCTTGTTCATTAACATCTCGGAAATATTCCGCCATAGTTAGGGCAGTCAATCCAACTCTCATACGTGCTCCCGGCGGTTCATTCATTTGACCGTAGACTAGAGCCACCTTTGATTCCGCAATATTTTGTTCATTGATAACTCCGGATTCTTTCATTTCCATGTAAAGATCATTTCCTTCACGAGTACGTTCACCTACTCCGCCAAATACGGATACGCCCCCATGAGCTTTTGCAATGTTGTTGATCAATTCCATAATGAGTACTGTTTTACCCACTCCAGCTCCCCCAAATAGTCCGATTTTTCCTCCACGTCGGTAGGGGGCTAAAAGGTCTACCACTTTAATTCCTGTTTCAAAAATAGATAATTTAGTATCTAACTGGGTAAAGGCGGGCGCAGATCTATGAATAGGAGATGTTGTGCGAGTATCTACGGGACCTAAATTATCAACAGTCTCTCCAAGTACGTTAAAAATTCGTCCGAGAGTTGCTCCACCGACTGGAACGCTTAAAGGAGCTCCTGTGTCAATAACTTCCATTCCTCGCGTTAGACCGTCTGTAGCACTCATAGCTACAGCCCTAACTCGATTATTTCCTAATAATTGTTGTACCTCACAGGTCACATTAATTGGTTGACTCACAGTATCTCGACCCTTAACTACCAGAGCATTGTAAATATTCGGCATCTTACCTGGAGGAAAAGCTACGTCCAGTACCGGACCAATAATTTGAGCGATACGCCCCAGCTTTTTTTTTTCAAGTGTGGAAACCCCAGGACCAGAAGTAGTGGGATTGTTTCTCATAATATATAGTTCATAATATATAGTTTTTTAAAGTAAACTATGTCGAAATTCTTTGCAAAAATGAAAATTATCGAATCCAAAATAAAATAAATGTCCGATAGCAGATTTCTTAATTAAATAAGAAATTAATTAAGAAATAGGAGTTAGCACTCCATTTTTTTTGGTACCATCCAAAGGAATCCAATTCAATTGTTCACTTATTCCATTTTTACTTATTCTAGTCAATTTCAATGAGTGAATTCTCAAGTTCACTCAACTGATTTTCAAAAAAAAAAAATATCAAATGGATGAACAAAAATCTTGAGAAAGTATTTTATTTGTCTATCATTATAGACAATCCTTTCGATATTATCTACGAAAGTCGAACTCGAAACTATATTTAAATATTTAAATTGAATTTATGATTCATTATTTCTATCGCACTGGAACTAAGTTCTTATTTAGTATATTGATTTATGTCCAGCCTATTCTTTTACCCTTTCCCGATAGAATTCCGCGTATTTTCACATCTAGGATATACATATACAACATATCTCGTTGTCAAGAGTGAATTTCGAATTATTTAGGTCTTTCGATTCAAAAGGGGGTAAGAAATTGGAAACTTGAAAAACAAGGGTTGGGTTGCGCCATATATATGAAAGAGTATACAATAATGCTGTATTTGGCGAATCAAATACATGGTCTAATAACGAACCATTTTGATTAGTTGATAATATTAGTTGAGAATTTTATGAAAGATTCCTGTAAAAGGTTTCATTAAGTCCTGATTTTTGTCGAGTAGACCTTGTTGTTTTGTTGTAAAAATTTTCATCAAATTAAGTTGTAGGGAGGGACTTATGTCACCACAAACAGAAACTAAAGCAAGTGTTGGATTTAAAGCAGGTGTTAAAGATTACAAATTGACTTATTATACTCCCGAATATCAACCCCAGGATACCGATATCTTGGCAGCATTCCGAGTAACCCCTCAACCTGGAGTTCCGTCAGAAGAAGCAGGAGCCGCAGTAGCTGCCGAATCTTCTACTGGTACATGGACAACTGTATGGACCGACGGACTTACCAGTCTTGATCGTTACAAAGGACGATGCTACCACATCGATGCCGTTCCTGGAGAAGACAATCAATATATTTGTTATGTAGCTTACCCATTAGACCTTTTTGAAGAAGGTTCTGTTACTAATATGTTTACTTCCATTGTGGGTAATGTATTTGGGTTCAAGGCCCTGCGTGCTCTACGTTTGGAGGATTTGCGAATCCCTGTTGCTTATATAAAAACTTTCCAAGGCCCGCCTCACGGTATCCAAGTTGAGAGAGATAAATTGAACAAGTATGGCCGTCCTCT